ACCGAGCTGAAACAAGAAGCCGAGGGTTCTAGTAAACCAAAACCATCATTTTCTAGCTATTTGGCTTCAATCTCCCCCTTTTTTAGCGCAAAAATTGAAGATTTAGTTACGATTGAAAGTTTTGTACTATCATCCATAGATCCTTTATTCATACTCATTCAATTGGAAGAATTGAACCAATCAAAAAAATTATGCTTCTCGACTCCATAATCCAATTTTTTTATTAAAATTATGATTGCCTTTTGGATAGAAATCGTGAGAATGTATATTCTTTCCTCAAATGTCCTATTGAGGTTTAAAGGATTAAATCTTTTTAAGAAATAAAGTTTTTGATCGGAATATAAAATATGAAAAAAATGGAAAGACCCCTTAACTATTGAAGTTGTTAATAGAACGAATCACACTTTTACCACTAAACTATACCCGCTACATATTCATTATTGAATATGAATGGACCGTTTGTCCAACAAAGTAATCAGACGCAGTCAAGATAGCATCAGAATCATGAAAATTCCAGCATTAACACGTATTTTTCTCCACTGCGGCGCGGAATTGAAAACTTGAAAAAAAATAGGTGAATAGCAAAAAGTTTAGTCAAATTTAAATAGTGTACTAAAATTATAAGTATTTTTTTTTTTGAAACCTCCCTTCACTTGAACCACCAGATTTTCTGAATTCGGGTAAATTGGGCCTCAAACTTTCAAGCTTGTACTTTGCTTTGAACAAGTAAATGATTTAGAGTCTCATTTTATAAATATGTGTTTTCTATTTGATATTATGATATTATATATCTTATAAGATATTATAAGATATATTTTTATATTTTATTTCTTTATTAATATTAATACTTCTTTCTTATTAAGACTTCTTAAATGAATTATTAAGATGAATATAATACTGAACTTCAACTTTCATTTATAATGAAATTCATTTTTCATTAATGAATTTCCGAATTTTATACTTAAGAATAATAAAATAAAGACGACGATTAGTACTATATTACTAGATACTATAATACTATTAAAGTAGAACACTTTTACTATAAAGACTAAATATTAGAATTTATACTCTAATTTACTAGAATTACTACTAATTTACTAGAATTACTATATAAGGTACTATAATATACTAAGAATAGATATATAATCTCTAATATTTCAATTTCAATATAGAATATTCTATATATTCTATATTAATCATTAATCTAGATCTAGATAATTTTTTAAAGAATTTATAAAATAATCTATCTATTAGAATCTTATCTAATTTCTAATAATTAGGAATGGGAATAAAAATTACTCTTCTTGTTTCAATAACAATTTTTATTCGTCGGAACAAAAGAAGTACTGGCCCGGTCAGTACTTATACTTAACCAGGCCGGGGAAATGAACCTTTTGTACAAAATAAAAGAAGTAAGGTATTCTTTCTATTGGATAAATCTGTTTCGAATCATTGAAGGAAAATAAAAATTGTTCTCAATCTTGGCTTCACATGTTAAAGATAAATTTTCAATTTTGAATGGGGAGAGATGGCTGAGTGGACTAAAGCGTCGGATTGCTAATCCGTTGTACGAATTATTTGTACCGAGGGTTCGAATCCCTCTCTCTCCGATCCCCCTGATCACTTGAGATTTTAGAATTGAAATAAATTTCGATTATTTTCTTTTATGAATCTTTTATCTTTATCTAGTATCTATCCCATTTCTTTATATCTAGTATCTATTCCATTTCTTTATACATTTACCTATGAAATACCTATGAAAAAATTAAGGAAAAAGTAAAAACAAATCTCATATCTTTTTTTATTCTTCACGCCCGGGATTACGCCCCGGATCATTAGATAAGAATCCGAAGATGAAGAGAGAAACAAAGAATATTACTACTGTGTAAACGGATAGTTTAAGAGTAAGCATTACAAATCTCCAAGATAAGATAAGATCATTTTTTTTTAAGGAAATAGATCACCTATTTTACGACACACACTAGACACTATTTTGATATGACGCTCTAAAGATGAAAAAAAAAGAAGTTTTTTTGAAATTTCTTTTCACGAATTTCTTTCTAATGTAATAAGATTCGTATTTTTTCGTTATCAAAAATTTCTTGTCATATCCATATCTATAATTAGGTATTGTATGGGATTTTATAAAGGAAAGGTCAGAACAAAAGAAGAAATAAGCTGATTAGCTGATTAAAGATAAAGATCATCACCCCCTTCCCTTATTCAAATTAAATTTCAATATAAAATAGAAAATAACAGAATTTCACTTTTTGAATCGAGGGTTCCTAATGTCCAGACTTATTTGAATCTTATTTATGATCTTATTGATTTTCAGAAGAAAAATATCATCTTTTTTTTATCGAAGAAATTATGAATTGAATAGAGATTTCATTTTTATCGAAAACTTACAGCAGCTTGCCAAACAAAGGCTAATAGAAAAAAGAGTAAAGGGATAACGGGCATAACGTCTACAATTGGATTGAAAAAGGCATAAGCCTCAGGCAATTTGGCGAAGAAAAAACTACTCGAATAAAGGGTATAATTAAGACAGATACAGATTAAACTAAAGATATTAAACATAACAAATATTCTTTTCTTGTTCTTAAAGATTCAAATTAAATTGAAATGATAATAAATTATCAGATTGGATTGAGTTGTTTTTCTGAGGAAAATTTTCAAATAAAAAGGCAGATGCAGATAAAAGAAAAAAATTCTTATTTTTCTTTGACTTCTCCCCAATCAAGAATCCTTCCTTACATTCTCCAATCAAATAAGAATACAAGGAATTCTATTTTCATACAATATCTTAATTGAATTCTAAGTAATGATCAATTAATCTTTTTGATTCTATATCTATTGTGTTGAATCCTAGCGACAACATGTCCTATATTTCTTTTGGTTGGTTATTGACGAATAACAAATATTTATCTTATTTTTTCTTAGACCAAATCAAAATGGGGCGTGGCCAAGCGGTAAGGCAACGGGTTTTGGTCCCGTTACTCGGAGGTTCGAATCCTTCCGTCCCAGATCGTTTGCATTAGAAACGAAAGATTCTTCTCTATTGAAATTGAAAATTTAATTCAACAATTTTCTGTTTAATGTTGGATACAATGTTATCCAATCTGAATTCTAAGAATCATTCTTAGAATCATATCTTTTTTTTTTTACTAAAGTATTTTATTATTAAATATAAATATTCGTGATTACTTTTGTTAACGATTATTTTTTTATATGATGTAGATGGATGCGAAAAGATAAGAATCCGAGGATTCTTATTTTCTCTTTGATCTTACCTTACACGAGATTTTTTCTACTCCATAATAATGAAAACAAAGAAACTTTATTCTCAAACTATCTCTCTGTTTTCAATTAAATGAAAATAAGATTTCATTGGAGATGGTAAATAATAAGTAAATCATAATATTAGAAAAATCATATGTCATAAAGAAAAAATGAGAAAATATTTATAAAAATATGTAATGTAATATATTAAATAAGAGTATAAAATAGAAATAAAATAAAATAAATATAATATATAATTATTGTATGTAATTGTATATTTTTATTTTGTATATTTTTCTTATTAATATTATCTTATTATTTTATCTTATTATTTCATTTCAGATTATCTTATTATTCTAATAATGAAATATTTAGTATTTAGTTAAACATTTAGTTAAATTTAGTTAAAGTGGCTAAAAACTTTTATCCATTCATGGGTATTTTTTTTTCATTTGAATGAAAGTAAAGTCAAAGGCTTTTTTTGAGGTTTCTAATTTCTTTTTTAATAAAAAGAGGTTTATTATGGACAATCCCGAAAGATCTGTTGAAGATGTAAATAAGTTTGCTTAAAACTGATTTGTTTTTTTTCATGTGATATTATTCATATAAGAAAATTATGTGGTATTTTTAAGTGAAATCCTTTCCGGATAACACTTATCTATAAGTGTAGATTATTATGTATCAATTGGTTCAGCCAATGACTATTCATGATTCCATATTGAATCAATTGCATACGGTTCCAAATTAAAATAAAATGAGAGGGATGTTATGGTAAAACTTCGTTTGAAACGATGTGGTAGAAAGCAACGTGCGACTTGAAGGACATGATTGGCTGTGGATTCTGACATCCACCATCTTCTCTTTCTATACGAATGAAGATGCTCTTGTCTCGACATAATTTGTTCTGCTAGGAACCTAATTTAATTTGTCTTGGGTTACTAAATAACTAAATAAAGATACTAATGGTATATTAAAGTGGTATATTAAAGGTATAGCATATGATGGAGCTCGAGCAAAAATGATTGATTCATTTATCGGGGGAATAATCTAGGGTTAGTGACAATCAATAAGTTAGACCAACTTTGTAAATATATTATCAATATCTAAATATAGATAAATGGAGAGGTTCAAAAATGAACAAGTTTGAAATGAAAAAATCAAATTTGTCGAAATTTTTAAACTGTTTCAATCAAGAGTGTATCACAAAGGAATCAATCTTTCGTATGATTTTTTCATTTTCTTTCCATAGAAAGAACAAAAAACAAAAGGTATGTTGCTGCTTTTTTGAAAAGGAGTAAGGATCACCGAAGTAATGTCTAAACCCAATGATTTCACAAAGCGCAAAGAAAAGACAACAAATTCCGGAACAAGGAAACACTATTTTCACTTGTCTCAACAATTGGATCAGAATGAGTAAAAAAAATATATATATGAAAGGAGACAAAAAAAGAAGTTAGAGACAGCTCAAGAAATTCTAAGGATTTCCTTTTGAACTCTTTCAAAACTACCCAACTTGAGTTAGGAGTACAAATGAAATTTCTTTTTCTGTAAAGAAGGAAAAAAAGGCTCAAATTACAGTCTAATTCTTTATGGATCCATTTCTCTATCTATCTATCTATTTCTCTTTCTATCTATATAGATAATAGATAGATAGAGAAATTCTAGAAATTATAATCATTTTTTCTTGAGCCGTATGAGGAGAAAACCTCCTATACGTTTCTAGGGGGGCATCTTTTATCTACATCTATCCCAATGAGCCATCTATCGAATCGTTGCAATTGATGTTCGATCCCGAAGAGAAGGAAGAGATCTTCGAAAAGTGGGTTTTTATGATCCGATAAAGAATCAAACTTATTCAAATGTTCCTGCTATTTTATATTTCCTTGAAAAAGGTGCTCAACCCACAGGAACTGTTTATGATATTTTAAGGAAGGCAGAATTCTTTAAAGAATTTCGAGTTTCTTTTGATAAAAAAAGAAAGGAAAAACAAGAATTATGAATAAAAAAAGGATAAGGTAACTAGTACCTATCTTTGTGTAAATCTTTATTCAAAGTTTTTTCTTTTCTTGTTCTATTCATACTTATTTTATTCTTCTTTTTCTTTCTTCTTTTTGTGGAACCCCCCAAACAAGGGGGGTAATCTTTCTTCTTGTATTTGTATTGTACCTTTCTTTTTTTGATTAAATAAAACCGCTATTTTTGCTATCTTTACCTTTTCCTTATTTTTTTTCCGCTCAAAGTTTTATTTTTTATATTATGCTAATCCAACACAAATTTCTATCTAATTTCTTGAAATTTGTTTGATAAAAAAGTCCATTCATATTGACAATGGCGTATCAAACAAATATAATTTTATCGTATATAAATAGATCTTTTTATCCCCATTCCCTATCGGCTCTTTCTTTCCTTCACTTTAGTAAAATGAATGAGTTTGTTGTATTTTTTTTATTTCGATCATATCTACATTTCATATTGATCCGGGTTGCTAACTCAACGGTAGAGTACTCGGCTTTTAATTGCGACTATGATCTTTTACACATTTGGATGAAGGAATTCGTCTAGACTATTGGTAGAGTTTATAAGACTGCGACTGATCCTGAAAGGTAATGAATGGAAAAAAAAGCATGTCGTAAAAAGAATAATAAAATCATAGAAAAAAAAGATTTCTAGTACTCATAATAGAAATAGAACGAGAGTTTTTCTTTTGATAACAATTGGTAAAGTATTTTTGGTCTAGTGAATAAATGGATAGAGCCTTATGGCTCCAATTCGAGTAAGACAAAAAAGTAACGAGCTTCTCTTCTTAATTTGAATGATTACCCGATCAAATTACTAATTATGCGTTAAAAATAGATTAGTGCCTGATGTGGGAAAAGGTTCTCTTGTGAATTGTGAGTGGACCATTGATTCTTTTTTTTATTAATCCTAATTATTCTTTATTGTGGATTGAAGACGGATGTGTAGAAGAAATAGTATAGTGATAAAAAAGGTATTTTTTTTCCAAAGTCAAAAGAGTGATTGGGTTGCAAAAATAAAAGATTTTTACCCCTTTTTCTTATTGTTATTTTATTTATTTCTTTTATTGTTATTCTACTTATATTAACAAGTAAAAGAAATCCAAATTGGATAGAAAGAAAGGGAAAGAAAAAAGATCTGTAGATTGGGCTCTCTGTCTCCGGGGTATATATTCTTTAATTTGTTCTTACTTTTATATAATCTTTTACTTTATTAGATTATCATTATGTTTTTTACATGTATAAAAGTCTATATTATTATTATTGAAATTGAAAGTAAAAGTATAGACAGTGCATAATACAATATATGCATACGCCGTTCTGACCATATTGCACTATGTATCATTTCATAACACAAGAAGTGCCTCCCTTTTTTGGTTACAGTAGAAATGTATTTAAATGGCAGAATTACAAGGATATTTAGATTGAAAAAAGATAGATTTCGGCAACAAAACTTCCTATATCCACTACTCCTTCAGGAGTATATTTACTCACTTGCTCATTATCATAGCTTTAATAGTTTTATTTTTTACGAACCTGTGGAAATTATTGGTTATGACAATAAATCTAGTTTAGTACTTGTGAAACGTTTAATTACTCGAATGTATCAACAGAAATCTTTGATTTCTTCGGTGAATGATTCTAACCAAAAGGAAAATGGTTTTTGGGGGCACAAGAATTCTTTTTCTTCTCATTTTTCTTCTCAAATGGTATCAGAAGGTTTTGGAGTCATTCTGGAAATTCCATTCTCGTCGCGATTAGTATCTTCCCTTGAAGAAAAAAGAATACCAAAATCTCATAATTTACGATCTATTCATTCAATATTTCCCTTTTTAGAGGATAAATTATCACATTTAAATTATGTATCAGATCTACTAATACCCCACCCCATCCATCTGGAAATCTTGGTTCAAATCCTTCAATGCTGGATCAAAGATGTTCCTTCTTTGCATTTATTACGATTGTTTTTCCACGAATATCATAATTTGAATAGTATCATTACTTCAAAGAAATCCATTTACGTCTTTTCAAAAAGAACGAAAAGATTCTTTTGGTTCCTACATAATTCTTATGTATATGAATACGAATATCTATTCCTGTTTCTTCGTAAACAGTCTTCTTATTTACGATCAATATCTTCTGGAGTCTTTCTTGAGCGAACACATTTCTATGGGAAAATAGAATATCTTATAGTCGTGTGTTG